AATGAATTGCCTGATAAAAGGATTACCTTGATAGGGTAAATCATGTAATTAATATTACATTCATTATATTTAATAGAATTAAACTATTTCTAAAAGTATCAAAAACTTTTGTGCATCATACACCAAAATATAAAAAGATAAGCTAATTAAGCTACTGGGTTCATACCCCATTTATAAAGGTTCTAATCCTTTTCTTTTTAATTTTTAATAATTCATCAAAAATTGTATTTTTCATAATTTTAATAATAGGAACACTAATTTCTATTTCAGCTAATTCTTGATTAGGAGCTTGAATAGGTTTAGAAATTAATTTATTATCTTTTATTCCCCTAATAAGAGATAATAAATTGATATCAACAGAAGCCTCACTAAAGTATTTTCTAACGCAAGCATTAGCTTCTTCAGTGTTCTTATTTGCTACAATTTTATTCTTATTGAATTCAAATAAAATTAATTCTAATTTTTTAATAGAAATAATAATCTTTTCTTCTTTATTATTAAAAAGAGGCTCTGCTCCATTCCACTTTTGATTTCCCAATGTAATGGAAGGTCTTTCCTGACTAAATGCTTTAATTTTAATAACCTGACAAAAAATTGCTCCCCTAATATTAATTTCATATATTATTTTTAAGCCTCTAATTATTACTAGAATTATTTTATCTAGATTAATTGGTGCATTAGGGGGATTAAATCAAACCTCTTTACGAAAATTAATAGCTTATTCCTCAATTAATCATCTAGGATGAATATTAGCCGCAATATACGATAGAAACTTAATATGAATAACTTACTTTATATTTTATACATTCTTAACTTTTACAATAATCTTTATATTCAATATATTTAAAACATCACATATAAACCAATTATTTACATTATCTTTTCATTCAAAAACAATAAAATTTTTTTTATTTTTTAATTTATTATCATTAGGAGGACTTCCCCCATTTCTAGGATTTTTACCAAAATGACTAGTAATCCAATCATTGACAATAAATAATCAATTATTTCTATTAACTTTTATAGTTTTAATAACATTAATTACTTTATATTTCTATATACGTCTGTCATACAGAGCATTTATACTTAATTACCATGAAAATAATTGAATAATTAATTCTTTATACAATTCAACCTATTTAAAAATTTTTATAACTTATTCTTTTTTTTCTTCTATAGGATTATTTTTAATATTTTCTTTATATTTCTTGCTTTAAGGCTTTAAGTTAAATAAACTAATAGCCTTCAAAGCTATAAATATAAGAATAATCTTTTAAGCCTTAGTAAATATTTACTCCTTTAGAATTGCAGTCTAATGTCATTATTGACTATAAAGCCAATTACTTATGATTAAAGAGAATAACTCTCATAAATAGATTTACAGTCTATTGCCTAAATTTCAGCCATTTAATCGCAACAATGGTTATTCTCTACTAATCATAAAGATATTGGAACTTTATACTTTATTTTCGGAGCTTGAGCAGGTATAGTAGGAACTTCATTAAGAATTCTTATTCGAGCAGAATTAGGTCACCCTGGTGCATTAATTGGAGATGACCAAATTTATAACGTAATTGTTACAGCTCATGCCTTTATTATAATTTTTTTTATAGTAATGCCAATTATAATCGGAGGATTTGGAAATTGACTGGTACCAATTATATTAGGAGCCCCAGATATAGCTTTCCCTCGAATAAATAATATAAGTTTTTGACTTTTACCCCCAGCATTAACACTACTTCTAGTAAGCAGCATAGTAGAAAATGGAGCTGGAACAGGATGAACTGTTTACCCTCCTTTATCTTCTAATATTGCCCATGGAGGTGCTTCTGTTGATTTAGCTATCTTCTCCCTTCATTTAGCTGGAATTTCATCAATTTTAGGAGCAGTAAATTTTATTACTACAGTTATTAATATACGATCTTCTGGTATTACATTTGATCGAATGCCTTTATTTGTATGATCAGTAGTAATTACAGCTTTACTTTTATTACTTTCTTTACCCGTTCTTGCCGGAGCAATTACAATATTATTAACTGATCGAAATATTAATACTTCATTTTTTGATCCTGCAGGAGGAGGAGACCCAATTCTATACCAACATCTATTTTGATTTTTTGGACACCCTGAAGTATACATTTTAATTTTACCTGGATTTGGAATAATTTCTCATATTATTAGTCAAGAATCAGGGAAAAAGGAAACATTTGGATCCCTAGGAATAATTTATGCAATATTAGCAATTGGACTTTTAGGGTTTATTGTATGAGCTCATCATATATTTACAGTAGGAATAGACGTAGATACACGAGCTTATTTTACATCAGCCACAATAATTATTGCTGTCCCAACAGGAATTAAAATTTTTAGTTGACTTGCCACTCTTTATGGAACTCAACTAAATTATTCACCAGCTACTTTATGAGCCTTAGGATTTGTATTCTTATTTACAGTAGGAGGGTTAACTGGAGTTGTTTTAGCTAATTCATCTATCGATATTATCTTACATGACACATACTATGTAGTAGCACATTTCCATTATGTACTTTCTATGGGGGCTGTATTTGCTATTATAGCCGGATTTGTTCATTGATACCCTCTATTTACAGGATTAACATTAAATACTAAAATATTAAAAAGTCAATTTACTATTATATTTATAGGAGTAAATTTAACTTTCTTTCCCCAACACTTCTTAGGTTTAGCAGGGATACCTCGACGATATTCTGACTATCCAGATGCTTACACAACTTGAAACGTAATCTCAACTATTGGGTCAACAATCTCTTTATTAGGAATTTTATTCTTTTTCTTTATTATTTGAGAAAGTTTAGCATCTCAACGACAAGTTATATTCCCTGTTCAATTAAATTCATCTATTGAATGACTTCAAAATACCCCACCAGCTGAACATAGTTATTCTGAATTGCCATTATTAACTAATTTCTAATATGGCAGATTAGTGCAATGGATTTAAGCTCCATATATAAAGTATTTTACTTTTATTAGAATACTAATGTCAACGTGAGCAAATTTAGGTCTACAAGATAGTTCTTCCCCTTTAATAGAACAATTAATCTTTTTTCATGATCATACTTTATTAATTTTAGTAATAATTACAGTTTTAGTCGGTTATTTAATAGTTATATTATTATTTAACAAATATGTAAATCGATACCTTTTACATGGACAAACTATTGAAATTATCTGAACTATTTTACCAGCAATTATTCTTTTATTTATTGCTTTCCCTTCTCTTCGTCTTTTATACTTACTTGACGAAATTAATGAACCTTCTATCACTTTAAAAACTATTGGTCATCAATGATACTGAAGTTATGAATATTCAGACTTTAATGATATTGAATTTGACTCATATATAATTCCTACAAATGAACTATCTGTTGATAGATTCCGATTACTTGATGTAGACAATCGAGTAGTACTACCAATAAATTCCCAAATTCGAATTCTAGTAACAGCTGCTGATGTAATTCATTCTTGAACAGTTCCCGCTTTAGGAGTAAAGGTTGACGGAACTCCTGGACGACTAAATCAAACTAATTTCCTAATTAATCGACCAGGTTTATTTTATGGACAATGTTCAGAAATTTGTGGGGCTAATCACAGTTTTATACCAATTGTAATTGAAAGAATTCCTGTAAATTACTTTATCAAATGAATTTCTAATAATATAAACTCTTCATTAGATGACTGAAAGCAAGTACTGGTCTCTTAAACCATTCTATAGTAAATTAGCACTTACTTCTAATGAAAAAATTAGTTAAACAAATAACATTAGTTTGTCAAACTAAAATTATCAATTTATTGATATTTTTTAATCCCTCAAATAGCACCAATTGGTTGATTAAGTTTATTTATTATTTTTTCTACTGCATTTGTAATTTTTAATATAATAAATTATTACTCTTTTATTCCTTCTATACCTAAATCAAGTCTTTCGATTAAAACACAATCTATAAATTCATTAAATTGAAAATGATAACAAATTTATTTTCAGTATTCGACCCTTCTTCTAGTATTTTCAATTTATCATTAAATTGATTAAGAACTTTTTTAGGAATTTTGATAATTCCATCCGCCTATTGACTTATACCATCTCGATATCATATTTTTTGAAATAATATTTTATTAACACTTCATAAGGAATTTAAAACACTTTTAGGACCTATAGGAGCCAATGGTTCAACCTTTTTATTTGTTTCTTTATTTTCAATAATTTTATTTAATAATTTCATAGGGTTATTCCCATATATTTTTACAAGTACAAGTCATCTAACTTTAACATTAACACTAGCCTTACCTTTATGATTAAGTTTTATACTATTTGGATGAATCAATAATACTCAACATATATTTGCTCACTTAGTGCCTCAAGGAACACCTGCCGTTCTAATACCATTTATAGTATGTATTGAAACAATTAGAAATATTATTCGACCTGGAACTTTAGCAGTACGATTAACTGCTAATATAATTGCAGGACATCTATTATTAACTCTTTTAGGGAATACTGGTCCCTCAATGTCTACTATTCTTTTAAGAGTATTAATTATTACTCAAATTGCCTTACTAGTTTTAGAATCAGCAGTTGCAATAATTCAATCTTATGTATTTGCTGTTCTTTCTACTCTTTATTCTAGAGAAGTAAATTAATGTCAACTCACTCAAATCACCCATTCCACTTAGTAGACTATAGACCATGACCTTTAACTGCCTCAATTGGGGCAATAACAACTGTTGCTGGAATAGTAAAATGATTCCACCAATATAATATGTCCCTATTTCTTCTAGGAAATATTATTACTATTTTAACTGTTTATCAATGATGACGAGATGTCTCTCGAGAAGGTACTTTTCAAGGTCTTCATACTGAAGCAGTTACAACAGGATTACGATGAGGAATAATTTTATTTATTTTATCAGAAGTTTTATTTTTCGTTTCTTTTTTTTGAGCTTTCTTCCATAGTAGTTTATCCCCATCAATTGAATTAGGAGCTATCTGACCTCCAATAGGAATTACCCCCTTTAACCCATTTCAAATTCCCCTCTTAAATACTGTAATTTTATTAACTTCAGGAATTACTGTAACTTGAGCTCATCATAGATTAATGGAAGGAAATCATTCTCAAGCAGCACAAAGATTATTCTTTACAGTAACCTTAGGAATTTATTTTACAATTCTTCAAGCTTATGAATATATTGAAGCACCTTTTACTATTGCCGACTCAGTTTATGGATCAACATTTTTTATAGCAACAGGATTCCATGGAATTCATGTATTAATCGGAACTACATTCTTATTAATTTGCTTAATTCGACACTTAAGAAATCATTTCTCAAAAAATCACCACTTTGGATTTGAAGCTGCTGCCTGATACTGACACTTTGTCGATATTGTATGATTATTCCTTTATGTATCAATTTATTGATGAGGAGGTTAATTAATTATCTATATAGTATAAAAAGTATATTTGACTTCCAATCATATGGTCTATTATTAATAGTATAGATAATTTTATCAATTTTAACAATTAGCCTAATTATTCTAACAATTTCAGTAGTAGTAATACTATTAGCATCTATTTTATCAAAAAAACCTTTAGTTGATCGAGAAAAATCTTCTCCCTTCGAATGTGGATTCGACCCAAAATCATCTTCCCGACTACCTTTCTCTTTACGATTTTTTTTAATTACAATTATTTTTTTAATTTTTGATGTTGAAATTGCATTAATTCTACCAATCATTTGTATTATTAAATTCTCAAATCTCTTCATATGAACAACTACATCAATTATTTTTATTCTAATTTTACTAATTGGTCTTTATCATGAATGAAATCAAGGAATACTAAATTGATCTAATTAAAGGGTTGTAGTTAATTATAACATTTGATTTGCATTCAAAAAGTATTGATCATTCAATCTACCTTGAATATGAAGCGATAAATTGCAATTAGTTTCGACCTAATCTTAGGTATAATTTACCCTTATTCTTTAATTGAAGCCAAAAAGAGGCTTATCACTGTTAATGATAGAATTGAGATTCATACTCCAATTAAAGAAGTATGATGTTCAAGAAAAAGCTGCTAACTTTTATCTTTTAATGGTTAAATTCCATTTATACTTCTTAATTTATATAGTTTAAGTAAAACATTACATTTTCATTGTAAAATTAAAAATATTTTTTTTATAAATTACTAAAAAAAATTCACTATTCAAAGATAAATTTATCTCCCTAACATCTTCAGTGTCATACTCTAACTATAAGCTATTTGAATAAAAACAAATTATATACATATATATAACTATAATTCAAAGAATAAAACTTAATAAATAAATCTTTAAATTATTATTTTGTAATACCTGATTTAATTGAGAATTTTTTACTAAATTATAATACAATTGTTGTCCTCCAAAATATTCAGATCAACCCTGATCAAAAGATTTAACGGCTAATTTACCAACAATCAAAGAATAATTCATAATCCCATAAGTAGAAATATAAGGCATAAACCATATTGATCCTAAAAAATAAGATGAATTATAATTATTTAAAGCCTTATTGAAAAAAAATAAAGAAACATTAGAAATTAAGTAACCTATTAATCCTCCTACAATACATACAAATAAAGTTAATAATTTTAAATGAGAAGGTAAAACAATCACCAAAGGACTTGGAAAAATTAATCAACTTAATATTCTACCCCCGAAAATTCTTAAAATTAATAAACCTATTATACTCTTTAATATAACTCAACCTTCATCATTCAATATATTTAAAGAAGAAAAATTAGAATCCCCAGTTATAGTATAATAAACTAATCGGAATGAATAACAAACGGTTAAACCAGTTGAAAAAAAGTATAAAAAAAAAGAAAACATATTAATATAGGACAAAGAAACTATTTCTAAAATTAAATCCTTTGAATAAAACCCGGCTAAAAAAGGTATCCCACATAAAGCTAAATTAGCGACATTAAAACAGGAAGAAGTTAAAGGCATTATTAAACTTAAACTACCCATCAATCGAATATCTTGACAATTATTTATATTATGAATAATAGCTCCTGCACATATAAATAGTAAAGCCTTAAATAAAGCATGTGTTAATAAATGAAAAAATGCTAACTTATAATAACCCATTGATAAAATACTTATTATTAAACCCAACTGACTTAAAGTAGATAAAGCAATAATTTTCTTTAAATCAAATTCATAATTAGCCCCTAATCCCGCCATAAATATAGTTAATCCAGAAATCAATAATAAAAAATTCCCTATTGGAGATCTTCTTAAGACAATATTAAATCGAATCAATAAATAAACTCCTGCAGTTACTAAAGTAGAAGAATGAACCAAAGCAGAAACAGGAGTGGGAGCAGCCATTGCAGCAGGCAACCAAGAAGAAAAAGGAATCTGAGCTCTTTTAGTTATTGCTGCTAACATTACCAACCCCCCAATAATTAATATTTCTAAGTCACTTTTCATAACTTCTAAATAAAATACATAATTTCAACTTCCATAGTTTAATATTCAAGCAATAGCTAATAATAACGCCACATCTCCAATTCGATTAGATAACGCTGTTAATATACCAGCATTATAAGACTTTACATTTTGAAAATAAATTACTAAACAATAAGAAACAAGTCCTAGTCCATCCCATCCCAGTAAAATTCTAATTAAATTAGGACTAATAATTAATAACATCATTGAACTAACAAATATTAATACTAATATAATAAACCGATTAATCTTATAATCACTTCTTATATATTCTTTTCTATAAAAAATTACTAAAGAAGAAATTATTAACACAAAAGATATAAAAATTAAACTTATTCAATCAAATAATAAAGTTATTACAATATTCATTGAATTAAAAGAAACTACTTCCCATTCAATAAAAATTCTATAGTCATTTATAATAAAAGTAATACCTAATAAAAAACTTAATAAACTAAAAAAAAATAATCTAATAAATCTAATTGTACAAATTGATAAATATTTCACGGTTTAAAGAGAATAACTCTCATCAATGACACCACAAATCAATATTTTATTTAAACTATTTAAACATAATCATAATATACACATGTCCCCCTTCAAAATTAATAAATTTAAAGGAAACCAATGTAAAAATAAAAGTAAAAATTCTCGAACAGAACCTCCACTAAATGAATACGCCCCTGAAAAAATTTTTCCGTGTTGTCTATAAGCATATAAATATAAAGTATAAGCTGCTCTAAAAAAAGATAATAATGATAATATTAATATAGTAACTCATGATCAACTAACAATTCTATTAATTAAAGAAATTTCCCCCAATAAATTTAATGTAGGGGGAGCTGCTATATTAGCAGAACTTAATAAAAATCATCATAAAGCTATAGAAGGTATAAAATTTAACAGCCCCTTATTAATTAATAATCTACGACTACCCAACCGTTCATAAGAAATATTAGCTAAACAAAATAATCCAGAAGAACATAATCCATGAGCAATTATTAAAGTATAAGAACCACAAATTCCTGAATAAGTTATTGTTATTAACCCAGCTAAAACAATTCCTATATGTGCAACTGATGAATAAGCAATTAAAGCCTTTAAATCTGTCTGACGTAAACAAATTAAACTAACCAGTACTCCACCAACTAATCTAATTCTAACCCAAACATAATTAAATTTTAATCCTATTAATTGTAAAAAAGGTAAAACTCGTAATAAACCGTACCCTCCTAATTTTAGTATAATTCCAGCTAAAATTATAGACCCAGATACAGGAGCTTCTACATGAGCCTTAGGAAGTCATAAATGAACTAAAAATATTGGCATTTTAACTAAAAAAGCCATTACTAATGAAAAGTATAAAATTTCTAATTCAAATATATAATTATTTAACAAGTAAAAATTTATAGTCCCCGCAACCCTATAAGTATAAAAAATACCTACTAATATAGGTAAAGAAACTAATAATGTATAAAATAATAAATATACACCAGCTTGTAAACGCTCAGGTTGATACCCCCATCCTAAAATAAGAAATAATGTAGGAATTAATCTTCTTTCAAAAAATAAATAAAATATAAATAATCTCATTCTTCTAAAAGTTAATACTAATAATACTAATAATAAAATAATATTAACTAAAAATAAATTTACATAATTATTATACTTAAACACTGATTCTCTAGCCATTAATATTAAAGAAACAATTCATAGTCTTAATAAAATTAATCCGTAAGAAATTATATCACAACCAAAAAAATAAGAAACAGATATAAAATAATTTCTATACATATTTATTACAATAAAAATAAATCTTAATAAAAATAGTAAACTCTGAACCATTCAATAAGTATTATGTATTAAACATAAAGGAAATAAAAATAAAATAAAAATAATAATTTTTAACATTGTAAAATATTAAATCTTTGAAAATAATCATTCCCATGAGTACGAATTATTCTAACCAAAATTGAAAGACCTAACGCCCCTTCACAAACTCTAAAAGTTAAAAATATTATTCTAAAAAAAAATTCAAAATTAAGTATATTTAAATAAATAAACAATAATAAAAATAATCTTAAAACAATATATTCTAATCTTAATAGTATAGATAATAAATGCTTACGATTAGATACAAAAGTAAATACACCTATAATAAATAAAATACTCGATAAAACTCAATTTAAAATTGTTAACATTAGTTTTAATAGTTTAATAAAAACATTGGTCTTGTAAATCAAAAATAAGAAATATTCTTTTAAAACTTCAAGAGAAAAGAAATTTCTTTATCATTAATCCCCAAAATTAATATTTTAATTAAACTACCTCTTGATATTATACAATGAATCTTAATAACATTACTACTTATTTTTAACTTTATCTTTTTTAATATAAAACACCCCCTAGCTATAGGATTAACCCTATTAATCCAAACAACATTAATTTGTCTAACGTCAGGATTAATAACTAAAACATTCTGATTTTCTTATATTTTATTCTTAGTATTTTTAGGAGGAATACTAGTCTTATTTATTTACGTCACATCACTAGCCTCTAACGAAATATTTACTTTTTCAATTAAATTAATAATAACAGCAATTATTATATTTATATTAAGAATTTCTATTTTAATTTTCATTGATAAAAACATCTTAACTCAATATTCAAATATAGAAATTAAATCAATATTTGATATAAATTCCTATATCACAGAAAATTCTATCTCCCTTGTAAAATTATATAATTATCCAACAAATTTATTAACTATTATACTAATAAACTATTTATTAATTACATTAATTGCTGTAGTTAAAATTACTAAACTTTTTAAGGGACCTTTACGACCTATATTCAACTAATGAACAAACCTTTACGAGTTAAACACCCTATTCTTAGAATTGCAAACGGAGCCTTAGTTGATCTCCCAGCACCAATCAATATTTCCGCATGATGAAATTTTGGATCTCTTTTATTTTTATGTTTAATGATTCAAATTCTTACTGGACTATTTTTAGCTATACACTATACAGCAGATATTAATTTAGCCTTTAATAGAGTTAATCATATTTGTCGAGACGTAAATTATGGATGATTATTACGAACTATACACGCTAATGGTGCATCATTTTTCTTTATTTGCATTTATTTACATGTAGGACGAGGAATTTACTATGGATCATACCTATTTACCCCTACTTGATTAGTAGGAGTAATTATTTTATTTCTAGTAATAGGAACTGCCTTTATAGGATATGTATTACCTTGAGGACAAATATCTTTCTGAGGAGCTACAGTAATTACTAATTTACTTTCAGCCATCCCATATTTAGGAATTGATTTAGTACAATGGGTATGAGGAGGATTCGCCGTTGATAATGCTACCCTTACACGATTTTTTACATTCCACTTTATTTTACCTTTTATTGTTCTTGCAATAACAATAATTCACATTTTATTCCTACACGAAACAGGTTCTAATAATCCTATAGGACTAAATTCAAATATCGACAAAATTCCATTCCACCCATATTTCACATTTAAGGACATTGTGGGATTTGTAGTAATAACAATAATTTTAATTCTATTAGTCTTAATTAATCCATACTTATTAGGAGACCCAGATAATTTTATCCCAGCAAATCCTCTAGTTACCCCTGTACATATTCAACCTGAATGATATTTTCTATTTGCATATGCAATTTTACGTTCAATTCCTAATAAGCTAGGAGGAGTAATTGCCCTTGTTCTTTCTATTGCAATTCTAGCTATTCTTCCATTTTATCATTTAAGTAAATTCCGAGGAATTCAATTTTATCCAATTAACCAAATTTTATTTTGAATAATAACAGTTACTGTAATTTTATTGACATGAATTGGAGCCCGACCGGTCGAAGAACCTTATGTATTAATTGGACAAATTTTAACAGTAGTATATTTTTCTTATTTCATATTTAATCCATTAATTATTAAATGATGAGATAATCTATTAAACTAGTTAATGAGCTTGAAATAAGCATATGTTTTGAAAACATAAGATAGAAATTAAATTTTCTATTAACTTTACTAAAAATAAATATTTAAATCAAATAAATTAAAAAAACCTTAAATCCCACAAAAAACAATAAGAAATTTAATGAAAAAGGTAAAAATCTCTTTCAAGCCAAATACATTAATTTATCATACCGAAATCGAGGTAAAGTACCTCGTACTCAAATAAATATAAAAGAAATAAAAGTTAATTTAACATAAAATAATAAAGAAAATACATCTCTACCTAAAAATATCACACAAAATAATATACTTATAAATAAAATTCTTGCATACTCAGCTAAAAAAATTAAAGCAAATCCTCCTCTTCTATATTCAACATTAAATCCAGAAACTAATTCAGATTCTCCTTCTGCAAAATCAAAAGGAGTACGATTTGTTTCTGCTAAAGAAATTCTAAATCAAACCAATGCTATTGGAAATATAATAAATAAAAATCAAATAAATAATTGATATTTATAAAATATTAATATATTATAACCACCAATTAAAAAAACAAAACTTAATAAAACTAAAGCTAATCTCACTTCATAAGAAATAGTCTGAGCAACTGCTCGTAACCCCCCTAATAAAGCATAATTTGAATTAGAAGACCAACCAGCAACCATTACAGTGTATACTCCCAATCTTGTACAACATAAGAAAAATAATAAACCTAAATTAAAAGAAAAAAGTTTTACAAATAAAGGTATACATATTCATACTAATAAAGAAAGAAATAAAGAAAAAATAGGAGAAAAATAATAAGAAATATAATTTGATAATAAAGGATAAGTTTGTTCCTTAGTAAATAATTTGATTGCATCACAAAAAGGCTGAGGAATACCTGCAATACCAACCTTATTAGGACCCTTACGAATTTGAATATATCCTAAAACTTTACGCTCTAAAAGAGTTAAAAACGCAACTCTTACTAATACAAAAATAATTAATAATAATCTACCAACAATAAATAATAAATTTTCTATAAAAAACAAGTACTATTTGTAATAAAAATCACATAAATAAATTCTAAATTTATTGCACTAATCTGCCAAAATAGTATAAATTATTTATATTCAATATAAAAATAATTATTTATTAAATATTAGGTCCTTTCGTACTGAAATATTTTAGATTTTTAAAGATAGAAACCAACCTGGCTTACGCCGGTTTGAACTCAGATCATGTAAGAATTTAAAAGTCGAACAGACTTAAAATTTAAGCGGCTACACCTAAAATTATATCTTAATCCAACATCGAGGTCGCAATCTTTTTTATCGATATGAACTCTCCAAAAAAATTACGCTGTTATCCCTAAAGTAACTTATTTTTTTAATCGTTAATAACGGATCAATTATTCATAAATTAATGATTTTTAAAATTAAAAGTTTATTAAATTTTAATATCACCCCAATAAAATACAATTAATTATTATAATAAAAAAAATCTACAAAATTCTAATAATTTATGTATAAAGATTTATAGGGTCTTCTCGTCTTTTAATTATATTTTAGCTTTTTGACTAAAAAATAAAATTCTATTATAAATTTTTATGAAACAGTTAATATCTCGTCCAACCATTCATACCAGCCTTCAATTAAAAGACTAATGATTATGCTACCTTTGCACAGTTAGTATACTGCGGCCATTTAAATAATTCAGTGGGCAGGCTAGACTTTAAAAAAAATTCAAAAAGACATGTTTTTGTTAAACAGGCGAACATTATTTTTGCCGAGTTCTTTATAAAAACTTATCAATTTCACATATTTATACATCATAATATACTAATTTTATCATTATTTTTTTATTTTTAAAATTAAAATAAATACTCTAATACATAATTAAAATTTAATAAATAATAAATATTATAAAATAAATTATAACAATTTCATTAATAATAACTATTTCTAAGCTTATATTTATTAAACTACTTAAAAATTTTTAATAATTTATTTCACAGCTTATCCCATAAAATATTAAAATAAAATAATTATTTAATTAATACATTTAACTAAATAATATAATATTTCTAAATTAAATTTATTTCTTAAAGAACTAGATACCTTTAAAAACGAATAACATTTCATTTCTAATATACTATATAAAATAATTTTGTCACATTAACTTTTATAATATATTAACTCTTTTAAAATCGAGAAAATTATAATAAATAATTTTTAATTAATAAACCCTGATACACAAGGTACAATAAATTAAATTTTCTTTTAAAATATTAATTTTTCAAATTATTTCAATTTTCTTTCACAATACTATTTAACTATAATTAAAATTATTTTTTCTTTATAAAATACTTAAACAAATCTCATAATAATTACTTTTAATAATTTATAATAAAAAAAAAATTAATTAATAAATAAAATATAATCAATTTATATTGATTTGCACAAAAATCTTTTCAATGTAAATGAAATGCTTTACTGAATAAGCTTTAAATTGCATTCTAGGTACACTTTCCAGTACATCTACTATGTTACGACTTATCTTACCTTAGTAATAAGAGTGACGGGCGATGTGTGCATATTTTAGAGCTAAAATCAAATTATTAATCTCTATAATTTTACTATCAAATCCACTTTCAATAAATTTTTCAAATTTATATCCATTTAAATAATTTTATTGTAACCCATCAATACTTAAATATAAGCTACACCTTGATCTGATATACTTTCTTTTTAAAAATCTTGAAAATTAACTTTCTTATAAAATATTCTAATAACGACGGTATATAAACTGATTACAAACTTAAGTAAGGTCCATCGTGGATTATCGATTACAAGACAGGTTCCTCTGAATAGACTAAAATACCGCCAAATTTTTTAAGTTTCAAGAACATAACTACTACTACCTTAGTCTTTTAAAATACATTTTAAATAATAGGGTATCTAATCCTAGTTTATAAATAAAATTTCCAAGCTTTAATTATTTTATTAAAAATTATTATAAATTAAAATTTCACCTAATAAATTTATTTTTATTTTACAAAAATCAATTTAACTCAAACTAAATAAATTTATTTGCATTATTCGTATAACCGCGGCTGCTGGCACAAATTTAGCCAATACTCTTCAATATTACTATTTCTAAGTTTCCTTAATTAATAATATTAATTACTGCGACTAATAAAAAATTATTTACTATTAAAATAAATAAAAATTCTCACAAAAATTTACATATAAATTAAACTGATAACAAACTTTAAAGCCAAAATAAAACTTTATATATTAAAATATTTTTTTTTTCATAATTATTTTACAGATATAATATTAATTAATAAATTTATTTAGTAAAAAAATTATCAACTAAATATTAACGTAAATATTAACATGAAAACTCTATTATTACG